TGGTCCCGATATTCGAAGGTTCGAATCCTTCCGTCCCAGAGCCTATCCATTTTTTTATGCTCCATTATTCTGATAGAAAGAAGTAGGGGAGTGGATAGGAGTTAATCCATATTAATTTAAATATATATGTCTGTTCGAATCTCATTAACAAATGATCAAGTTCCATAACATATTTCTATATGATATGGAGCCAATGTTTTTCTTTGAATCTCATTTTATTTAGGTATTTCGTGTTTGGCTCTAATGAAAAATTGGAAATCTATGTAACGATTGGGGCAGGGGTGATTTATCCTATCCCTTTTATTTTATTCACTTTATGACAAGAGTCGATTAGTAAAATATTACTCAACCCCATGTTAAAGTTAAACAAAATACATAGCATATAATCATATAAAATAATCATATAAAATGAGGAAATGTTTAGCTTATATGGTATGTATCGTTCGACAATAATTTTTGGGTTTTTGTGAAAAAAATTTGGGATCCTTTAAATTATTTAAACTGAAATTATTTCAATTCAATATTAGAAAATTTCTATCACAGTGACAACTGTTCAGTCTATCTGATAGATACGAAAACCCCTCCCGATTTTTTTCGATTTTGATTTTCGTAATCAGATGAAAAGAATAAAGATTCAAATCTTAACTTACATCATTTTTTTATACATCTCATGAAAAAAAATTGGATTTCTTTCTTCTTTTCTTTGATCTATTTATCGATTTTCAATTAAATCAGTGATGAGTCAATTAAAAAAGAAAGACTTATCTTCCTATGAAGATCAAACGTGATGCTTATTGTCCAATTTTCTTTAAATTAAATCAAATTAAATAATGATGTCTAAATAGGAAACTTTTTCAATTTCAATTAGAAATATTTTTAATAAATATTTTGAATCATTCCTTGTAAGTGGAATCTTTGGTACTCAAAAAATAGGAAATCGTTTAATCTATCCTATTGAGTCACTTGAAGATGCAGATTCAAAAAGTTATTCGTTTATATATTTTTATTTCTTTCTATTATCTATAGATTATTTATGTATGTTAAAGTCTTGCTAAGATTTTTTCAGAAAAATCGTTCTTCTATATATCATATAGAGAAGAAGAAGTCTAGATTACGATGTCTATGGACAGCTGAACCAATGACTATTCATGATTCCATAATGGAATCAATTCCATACCGGTTCCAAATTAGAGGAATATTATGGTAAAACTTCGTTTGAAACGATGTGGTAAAAAGCAACGTGCGACTTGAAGGACACGATCCGTTGTGGATTTTTACATCCACCATTTTCTATTTATCTAGGAATGAGGGTGCTCTTGGCTCGACATTGTTTGTTCTGTTACACTCGAACCCTTCGTTTTTTGTTGGGTTGAAAATAGTCGACGATGGAGCTCGAGTAGAAAGGATTAATTCATTTCTCGGGGGCAAGGATCTAGGGTTAATGCCAATTAATCAATTGGAACAACTTCGTAAATGTATCTTCCATATATAGAAATCGAAAGGATCCAATTCGAGCAAGTTTCCAATTTAAAAGCAAAACTTGTTGGAATTGATCAAACTTTTTTCGATTCAAAGTGTATCATGCGGGAATCAACTGTCCCATAGGATTCTTTGCTAGAAAGAAATCAAAAAGGGTATGTTGCTGCCATTTTGAAAGGATTAAGAAGCACCGAAGTAATGTCTAAACCCACTGATTTAAAATAAGGATAAAGGATCTAAGAACAAGGAAACACCATTTTAATTGTCTCGATAGTCTCAATAACTGGATCAGACTAAAGAATCCAAATAGAATTTAAACGAGACAAACAAAAGGGGGTAAAGACCACTCAATAAATGAAATTGACTAAAGATTTTTCCTTTGAGCTATTTGAGAGTTATCTAACTTGAGTTATGAGTACGAATGGTTTCTTTTTCATTTTCAGTAAGAAAAAAAAAGACTGAAATCATAGTCTAATTGATGGCCCATTTGTCATTTAATTTCTTAGAATTGCATACATAGACAAACTTTTGAATCAAATCATTTTTTCTCGAGCCGTACGAGGAGAAAACTTCCTATACGGTTCCAGGGGGGGTATTGTTCATCTACATCTATCCCAATGAGCCGTCTATCAAATCGTTGCAACTAATGTTCGATCCCGAAGAGAAGGAAAAGATTTTAGAAAAGTGGGCTTTTATGATCCAATAAAGAATCAAACTTATTTAGATGTTCCTGCTATTCTATTTTTCCTTGAAAAAGGTGCTCAACCCACAAAAACTGTTCAGAATATTTTAAAGAAAGCGGAAGTTTTTTACGTCTAATCAAATGAAATTCATTTAAAGAAAAAAGAAATACCTAATAAGGGGGGGAAATCAAAAAAAAAAGTAGAAAAAAATTATACAAAGTTATATACAAGTCGCTACCCCCCCCCTTTTTTCTGCTGTATTCGTATCTATTTATCATTGTTTACGTCGAATCCGATGGTCTAGAACGACAAAACCTTAGTTTATTGATCTTATTCAA